AAAGAATCAATGAAAAGAGATAGTCTAATTCCAATTAGGAATTCCTTGGGACCTTTAGGATTAGGAAGAACCCCTCAAATTGCGCATTTTTATTCATTTTACCATTTAATAACTTATAATCAGATCTCGGTAACTAAATATTTACAACTTGACAATTTCAAACAGACTTTTCAAGTGCTTAAATATTATTTAATGGATGAAAATGGTAGGGTTTCTATTTATAATAATCCCGATCCGCGCGGTAACATCGTTTTGAATCCATTCAATTTGAATTGGAATTTTCTCCATCATAATTATTGTGAAGAAGCGTCTAGAATAATTAGCCTTGGTCAGTTTATTTGTGAAAATTTATGTATAGCCAAAAACGGACCGCACTTAAAATCGGGTCAAGTTCTAATTGTTCAAATTGACTCTGTAGTAATAAGATCAGCTAAAGCTTATTTGGCCACTCCGGGAGCAACCGTTCATGGCCATTATGGAGAAATCCTTTACGAAGGAGATACATTAGTTACATTTATATATGAAAAATCGAGATCTAGGGATATAACGCAAGGTCTTCCAAAAGTGGAACAAGTGTTAGAAGCGCGTTCGATTGATTCAATATCGATGAACCTAGAAAAGAGAATTGAGGGTTGGAACAAGAGTATAACAAAAATTATTGGAATTCCTTGGAGATTCTTGATTGGTGCTGAGCTAACTATAGTGCAAGGGCGTATCTCTTTGGTTAATAAGATCCAAAAAGTTTATAGATCTCAGGGGGTGCAGATTCATAATCGACATATAGAAATTATTGTGCGTCAAATAACATCAAAAGTGTTGGTTTCAGAAGAGGGAATGTCTAATGTTTTTTCACCCGGAGAACTGATTGAATTGTTGCGGGCGGAACGAACAGGGCGCGCTTTGGAAGAAGCGATCTGTTACCGAGCTATCTTATTGGGAATAACGAAAGCATCTCTAAATACTCAAAGTTTTATATCCGAAGCAAGTTTTCAAGAAACTGCTCGAGTTTTAGCAAAAGCCGCTCTCCGGGGTCGTATCGATTGGTTGAAAGGTCTGAAAGAGAACGTTGTTCTAGGGGGGATGATACCCGTTGGTACGGGATTCAACGGATTAGTGCAACGTTCAAGGCAACATACCAACATTCCTTTGGAAACCAAAAACAATAAACTATTCGAGGCAGAAATGCGAGATATTTTGTTCCACCACAGAGAATTATTTGATTTTTTCATTTCAAGGAATTTACACGATACACTGAGACAATCATTTCGAGGGTTGAATGATTCCTAAGAGCGGATTCACCCCCTTTCTTTTTAGCTATTTGTATTTGCGGTCATTTTTTTTTTTTATTTTTATTTGGTATATAGTAATAAAGATAATAAAATAACAAATAGAATAGAAAGAAATTAATATTAATGGTTTGAATCATGTATCAATGGCCAATATCCGTTAGAGGTAGAAACGAAGGTTCCATCGGAACAATTATTTATTTCTATTTCAGGGCACCTCGTCTCTCTTTTTTTTAATAAAAAGAAAGGAGGTGTGGATAAATAAATGACAAGAAGATATTGGAACATCCATTTGGAAGAAATGATGGAAGCAGGAGTTCATTTTGGTCATGGTACTAGTAAATGGAATCCTAGAATGGAACCTTATATCTCTTCAAAGCGTAAAGGTATTCATATTATAAATCTTATTAGAACTGCCCGTTTTTTATCAGAAGCTTGTGATTTAGTTTTTGATACAGCAAGTAGGGGAAAGCAATTCTTAATTGTTGGTACCAAAAATAAAGCAGCCGATTCAGTAGCACGGGCTGCAATAAGGGCCCGTTGTCATTATGTTAATAAAAAATGGCTAGGCGGTATGTTAACGAATTGGTATACTACGGAAACGATACTTCATAAGTTCAGGGACTTGAGAACGGAACAAAAGATGGGGAGACTCAATCGTCTTCCGAAAAGAGATTCAGCTATGTTGAAGAGACAATTATCTCACTTGCAAACATATCTGGGCGGGATCAAATATATGACTGGATTGCCCGATATTGTAATAATCGTTGATCAGCAAGAAGAATATATGGCTCTTCGAGAATGTATGATTTTGGGAATTCCAACGATTTGTTTAATCGATACAAATTGTGACCCAGATCTCGCTGATATTTCGATCCCAGCAAATGATGACGCGATAGCTTCAATCCGATTAATTCTTAACAAATTAGTATTTGCAATTTGTGAGGGTCGTTCTAGTTATATACGAAATCCTTGATTCATATTAATAATGAATAATAAAATAAAAAAATTCTTTTGGGAACTCCATAGATTTATGAAATCGGTTATGATTCCTAAAAGAGATACAAGTAACTAGGGATATTATGTAATGGATATTATGTAATTAATTGGTATACAAATATATATAAGTCAACTAGGCAAGTCGAAAAAAGAGAAGGTTGAATCAAAATAATTCTTTTTAAAGTTCTATTTTTTTCAGAGGGCAATATGAATGTTCTATTATGTTATATCAACACACTAAAAGGCTTATACGATATATCCGGTGTGGAAGTCGGCCAACATTTCTATTGGAAAATAGGAGGTTTTCAAGTCCATGCCCAAGTAATTATTACTTCTTGGGTTGTAATTGCTATCTTATTAGGTTCAGCCATTATAGCTGTTCGTAATCCACAAACCATTCCTACTGACAGTCAGAATTTCTTCGAATATGTTCTTGAATTCATTCGAGATGTGAGCAAAACTCAGATTGGCGAAGAATACGGTCCATGGGTTCCCTTTATTGGAACTTTGTTTCTATTTATTTTTGTTTCGAATTGGTCGGGTGCTCTTTTACCTTGGAAAATCATACAGTTACCTCATGGGGAATTAGCCGCGCCTACAAATGATATAAATACTACTGTTGCTTTAGCTTTACTCACGTCAGTAGCATATTTCTATGCGGGTCTTAGTAAAAAAGGATTAGGTTATTTTGGTAAATACATTCAACCAACTCCAATCCTTTTACCCATTAATATTTTAGAAGATTTCACAAAACCCCTATCGCTTAGTTTTCGACTTTTCGGAAATATATTAGCTGATGAATTAGTAGTTCTTGTTCTTGTTTCTTTAGTACCTTCAGTGGTTCCTATACCCGTCATGTTACTTGGATTATTTACAAGCGGTATTCAAGCTCTTATTTTTGCAACTTTAGCTGCGGCTTATATAGGCGAATCCATGGAGGGTCATCATTGACTAGTTTTCGAAATAGTCTTTTTTTAGTTTAAGCCTTACGCAATATATGTGCGTATCAAGATAATCTGCTTAAGGAGCATAATATATAAAAATATATTAGATAAATTATATAAATATAAACTATATAAAGTATAGAAGTAATAGTCAAAAATAAGATATTAGCGGTATTAGGGAATTGCAACAAACAAAAGGGGAAGTAAAAAAAGGAAAGAGATCGAAAAGATCTTTTTCCTAAAATTCCAGTTCGGTCTATTTATCCCCCCCAATGAATACTATCTTTATATTGTTTTGTTCATTTAATTCCAATATTCAATATTATTAGATATTAGTAATCATAATCTTAATAATAATTAGGATTGTAATACTTATAGTATTATAGTGTGCTATTTTAAAAAAGATGCTATTGTTATATAGAAAAATTCCCATTCAAGTTGATTTCATCCAATTAAACGGTTGACCAAAAGAGAATTTTAATAAATAATAAATTACCTGAACTTAGATCAATCAAATACTTCTATTTCGATGCAACGATTCGATCTAACGAATTTGTCCATGTAGATTGATTGTACCTGCGTCGGCGAGTAAAAAAAGAAAAAATAAAGATTTACAAAAAACTAAATTCAAATTTATAAAAAAAAATGGATTGGTTAGGGGGGGCCGAACTAGATGTATGTACTCTAATTAGTATAAGACAACTCTTGTGAATGTTTCGAAGAATGATTCTATAATCCGATTGAATGTAAGATATGAATGGTTGATTTACGTTATCCAAGAAACACATGTATATGTAATATTAGATATTAATTAGTTATATATGTAATATCTAAGCGGCTGCGGCTCTATTACTGTGAATTTAGATAGGAATTCCAATGGAATCCCCCCCATTTCCTTTGTAGTTGTGAATTGAATATTAAATGAATAAAATAAAGTGACTATTGAATAAAGAGATTCAATCAAGAAAATAAGAAAAAACGAAAAATTCAAAAAGAATGGTATGGATTCAAAAAAATTCTGTGAATAAAAACTAAAAAAGAAATATCGAAGCCGTTCTGATGATTCAATAATAATATTATTACTTCAATTCCGAGTTCTTATTTCCTTCGACTGTATAGATCTTAGCGATGGAATAATTAAGTCATAATTTATTGGTTGATTGTATCATTAACTATTTACTTATTTTGGTGTGAGGAACTTATCATGAATCCACTGATTTCTGCCGCTTCCGTTATTGCTGCTGGGTTGGCCGTCGGGCTTGCTTCTATTGGACCTGGGGTTGGTCAAGGTACTGCTGCGGGCCAAGCTGTAGAAGGGATCGCGAGACAGCCCGAGGCGGAGGGAAAAATACGAGGTACTTTATTGCTTAGTCTGGCTTTTATGGAAGCTTTAACAATTTATGGACTGGTTGTAGCGTTAGCACTTTTATTTGCGAATCCCTTTGTTTAATCCGAAAAAAAAAATACGTATTTTTTATTAGTTTATTTCCTTGGACTTACTGCTTTTTTTGAATTCGATTAGGATTTCACTCCTCCAATTATTTGGTGGGACACTAACCCATGGGAAGGACTGATTGGAGAATGGGGGATTAGCAGAACGACTCGCCTTCTTCCTTCCCATTGTTAGTCCAATGGAATAGTTTTTTAGGAAGTGTTACAACAAACGAGATATTTCGCAATTGACATGACATAAGCATAAGGCCTGGGACTTAATTCTAATAATACTAAGTATCACTTTTTTTCTCAATTGGAAATTTCCAATTGAGAAAAA